CATAGTTGGAGGAATCGGGACAATTCTAGTTGCAGTAATGTTGATTATTTATTCGGCGTTAAAGACATTCGGAATTTCATCTCTGATGACACTTTTTTAGTTAGTGATAGGAATGGAGACAGTTATTCCATCTATTTTGATATTGAAAATCAGATTTTTGAGATTGACAACGATCATTCTTTTCTGAGTGAACTAGAAAGTTCTTTTTATAGTTATCGAAACTCGAGTTATCTGAATAATGGATTTAGGGGCGAAGATCCCTACTATAATTCTTACATGTACGATACTCAATATAGTTGGAATAATCACATTAATAGTTGCATTGATAATTATCTTCAGTCTCAAATCTGTATAGATACTTCCATTATAAGTGGTAGTGAGAATTACGGTGACAGTTACATTTATAGGGCCCTTTGTGGTGGTGAAAGTCGAAATAGTAGTGAAAACGAGGGTTCCAGTAGACAAACTCGCACAAAGGGCAGTGATTTAACTATAAGAGAAAGTTCTAATGATCTCGAGGTAACTCAAAAATACAGGCATTTGTGGGTTCAATGCGAAAATTGTTATGGATTAAATTATAAGAAATTTTTTAAATCAAAAATGAATATTTGTGAACAATGTGGATATCATTTGAAAATGAGTAGTTCGGATAGAATTGAACTTTTGATCGATCCGGGTACTTGGGATCCTATGGATGAAGACATGGTCTCTCTGGATCCCATTGAATTTCATTCGGAGGAGGAGCCTTATAAAGATCGTATTGATTCTTATCAAAGAAAGACAGGATTAACCGAGGCTGTTCAAACAGGCATAGGCCAACTAAACGGCATTCCCGTAGCAATTGGGGTTATGGATTTTCAGTTTATGGGGGGTAGTATGGGATCCGTAGTCGGAGAGAAAATCACCCGTTTGATTGAACACGCTGCCAATCAAATTTTACCTCTTATTATAGTGTGTGCTTCTGGGGGGGCGCGCATGCAGGAAGGAAGTTTGAGCTTGATGCAAATGGCTAAAATATCGTCTGCTTTATATGATTATCAATTAAATAAAAAATTATTTTATGTATCAATCCTTACATCTCCGACAACTGGTGGAGTGACAGCTAGTTTTGGTATGTTGGGGGATATCATTATTGCCGAACCCAATGCCTACATTGCATTTGCAGGTAAAAGAGTAATTGAACAAACATTGAATAAAACAGTACCCGAAGGTTCACAAGCAGCTGAATACTTATTCCAGAAGGGTTTATTCGACCTAATTGTACCACGTAATCTTTTAAAAAGCGTTCTGAGTGAGTTATTTAAGCTCCACGCCTTTTTTCCTTTGAATCAAAAGTCAAGCAAAATCAAGTAGAGCACTAAGTTCAATTATTTTATTTGTGTTTGTAGCAAAAAAAGTAGTTAGTTTATCGGAATCAAAGTAAATAAGATAATAATGGCCTTTTCTTTGGTGATAGAAGATCTAATTGTAGAAAGAATCAAAACTAAAGTTGAGGATAACTCTTTTTTTGACCTATATTCCTGATTACGAATCAAGAAGCCTTTATCACCAAGAGCAAGAGTGAGTTCTTCCTTTCGTGAAATTAGGAAAATAAAACGAATTTCTTCTTGTCTTAGGTATATAATTTGAAATTTAAATATAGATAATAGAGTTTTGTATCTTTCTCTATCTCCCGAAAAACCATTTTAGCTAAAAATTCATGTTGGGTCGGATTCGAACGAATCTTTCGATAATCTGTAAAAAACTCTTTATCTATTTTTAGAAAATTAGAAGACAAGAACAAAAGAAATGAAGAAAAATCATAAAGTTTATTATCATACATATCTTTCTCATGTAGGAGATGAATAAGTCCATTTATTTAGTTCTACAGTTCTACATTCTTTGCACTTATTCTTATTATACGTACTCAGTTAGGTTTAGATATATAGATACTTAGATCTATACTAAGAATTTGAAATTCTTCAAATTCTATTAATAATAAATATTATCTAATTAGAATTCTTAGAATTCAAATTCTTAATTTAATTATAATTATTACAAGATATCTTTATTTATATAATAACATAATAAGAGATACAAATAGTAAATCGAGGTACCCCTTCTATGACAAATTTGAACCTTCCATCTATTTTTGTGCCGTTAGTAGGCCTAGTCTTTCCGGCATTTGCAATGGCTTCTTTATTTCTTCATGTTCAAAAAAACAAGATTGTTTAGATCCGCTGGGACCCAATCTCATCCATTTTTTTTGAAAACGTGGACTTGTATCATAACACGGATATCTATTTATTGGAATATAGTATAACATGTGATTTCCACCGAACATAAAGGAAAAAACTCTTATGCCTGCAGAAACATGATATATGGATATATCAATTCTAGTAATTTTCAAATAGATCAGGATCGCTGGATGGCTGAAATGTAGTCGGTGAATCTCTATGTATATCGATATGTATAGTGGGATCGTATTAAATAAAGAGTATGTTATTATTTTAGATTTAAC